CCGACCCTGCTCCTGCTACGACATTTGCACATTTGGATGCTACTACTGTACTATCAAGAGGATTAGCCGCCAAAGGTATCTATCCAGCAGTAGATCCTTTAGATTCAACGTCAACTATGCTACAACCCCGGATTGTTGGTGAGGACCATTATGAAACTGCCCAAAGAGTTAAGCAAACTTTACAACGTTACAAAGAACTTCAGGACATTATAGCTATCCTGGGGTTGGACGAATTATCCGAAGAGGATCGCTTAACCGTAGCAAGAGCGCGAAAAATTGAGCGTTTCTTATCACAACCCTTTTTCGTAGCAGAAGTTTTTACCGGTTCTCCAGGAAAATATGTTGGTTTAGCAGAAACAATTAGAGGGTTTCGGTTGATCCTTTCCGGAGAATTAGACAGTCTTCCTGAACAGGCCTTTTATTTGGTAGGTAACATCGATGAAGCTACCGCGAAGGCTATGAACTTAGAAATGGAGAGCAATTCGAATAAATGACCTTAAATCTTTGTGTACTGACCCCTAATCGAACCGTTTGGAATTCAAAAGTGAACGAAATCATTTTATCTACTAATAGTGGTCAAATTGGCGTATTACCAAATCACGCCTCTGTTGCTACAGCCGTCGATATAGGTATTTTGAAAATACGTCTTGATGGCCAATGGTTAACGATGGCTTTGATGGGAGGTTTTGCTAGAATAGGTAATAATGAGATCACTATTTTAGTAAATGATGCGGAGAAAGGTAGTGACATCGATTCACAAGAAGCCCGGCAAACTCTTGAAATAGCAGAAGCTAATTTAAGAAAAGCTGAAGGAAAGAGACAAAAAATTGAGGCAAATCTAGCTCTCCGACGAGCTAGGACACGAGTCGAGACGATCAATGAGATTTCGGAACTAGTTGGTGTGTCCGAATAATCAAAAGAGGTTTGGTCTATTTTTTTATTTGATTTTATTGTATTCACTCGACAGACTTAAATCAGGCGTAATTCTATTTTGATCCAACAAAAAAAAAAGAAATAGAAAAGATACAAAATAAATATCAATAAAAGCAAATGGATATAAAAACTTATTAGAGACCGGAGTCGGTGGGATCTAATAAGTTCTACCTACTATTGGATTTGAACCAATGACTCCCGCCGTATGAAAGCAATACTCTAACCACTGAGTTAAGTAGGCCGTTTATCATCACAAAGAAAACCAAATGGGACCCATCCCATCGATGGATTATAAATAGAATATTACTTATAAGCAATAACGCGCAAACAGATCAAAGAACTATGATCTTGGATCGTGGAATATTCATCTTGACAAGAAATTATCTACATAATAAAATAGGTATTACAAGCACTAAGGGCTATAGCTCAGTTAGGTAGAGCACCTCGTTTACACGCGCGCCAATGTTTTTCAGGGGGGTCCATCATGCAATCAAAAGAATTTATCTTATTGAGAAATCGATGTCTTACTCCATAACTTTGAGGGAACAAGAGAACAATAGCCTGACAAGGGGTTCAGTCTTGTCCCTTTTAGGTGCCAAACAGGCCCCATCGTTGATTTGAGATATTGATAAGGTAAATGTCTATTCAATGCTAGGCATAATGAGTACAAGGACCTCAAAAAAAGATCTTTTCGCCCTATGAACTTTAAGGTGTATGAAGTTTCATATTTCATTTTTAAGCAGAGCGATAGAGACTTCATCTAACTTAGGTTAATCTAGGCCAGAGGCAGACCTACGTCAAGATACCCCCTTTGAAACACTTTGGTAGTGTTCCTGGATCAGAATTAAAATAAAATAATGACTCAGAGCACATGGAGCCATCTCCTATTTTTCTATCAAAAAAAAATATGGCGGACTAACTGATAGAAATATCAGTTAATGAAAGAGCCCAATGCACAAAAAATTGCATGTTGGGTCTTTGAAACAGTTCAGATCATTTTGATAATAAAAAGTTTGATATGTTTTACCGAGAAAGTCTACGGTTCGAGTCCGTATAGCCCTAGAGCCCTAAAGCCCTAAAAAAGTAAAATAAAAAAAAATTGTATAATTTTAATTTACCCATTCTAGTTTGTTGCTTGTAACCGACCAGTTTTTTCATCAAAAAAAGTATTCCTAAATTCTTTCTATAAGCCCGGTCACGAGTATCTTTTAAAGCCGAACATAAAAATGAAAGCAAAAACACATTTCAATTCATTTTAATTTTAATGGGCTCAATGGATATTTATCCAATCGTGTGGCTAAACAAACTTATTTGCTTCATGAATCTTCGGAGTTGAATTCCATATAAATTTTCCTCCTTTTCTGTCCACAATCAGAAAGTTAGTGATACTCTCCCTCTAGTATAGGAATGACCTGCTTTCTTTGTGTACAAGCTAAAGTTTTAAAAACAACTATATTTGGTAACTTTCATTGTAAACATTGTCAAAAACGTCAACTAGGCTTTTGTCTTTGTATACCTTCCCGAAACCTAGCAAACCACATCACAAAAAGGGGGGGGTAGTATTCTC